AGAGACAAAGGGCTGATCTTTGAATAGGAAAAAGAGTGGATCCGCAGGATCCCAAATGAATTGGCTTATTCGAAAAAAACCTTGTTCTTTGGAAGATCTATCTCGTGTCTGGTACTGCAGGGTGGAACCCTGCAAGAACTCCGAATCATTCTCTTGAAGCCCATCCTCTTCATCATAAATGATCCGCTTGCCCCGAAATGACCTGGCCCAATAGGGAAATCCCAATTCATTGGGGCTTTCTATTTGATTGTATCGAAAGCCCCAAGGGCGCCATATTCTAGGAGCCCAAACTATGTGATTGAATAAATCCTCCTCTATCCGTTGCGGGTCGAGGACTCCTTCTTCAAACTCCGATTTGTATTGTTCGTAGAGAAATCTCTGATCAACGATAGACCAAGATCCATTTTGCATAATATCTAAGGGATTCCTTGCTTCGGGCCGAAGAAGCAATGTCACTCGATCATTATCAAACTGGCTGCAATCTTTTTCTGTCCGTGAGGATCCCACCAGAGTGCCTTCTACTTCTAATAGGCCATGAACTAGATCAGAATCATTCTCAACGAGTCCATAAGAAGTGATCCCGTTTTTTTCATCGAGTTCGGGTAGAGACCAAAGGTCTTGAGCGACCGATCCGGCCGAACAACTCAAAAGATAAAGAAGTATCGTTAATTTCTTCATGCTCGTTCCAAGTTCGAGGTACCATTTGTACAAATAAGAATCCCCTTCGTTACATGATTTCTTCTTCATATAGATAGATATAGGATCTATGGAGCAATTACTTAGAAGTACATTTTGTGCAACAGCCCTTCCTATCTGATAGAAAAGGATCCCATGATCCTGAACCGATCTTACCTGGGATCGCAAATCCCAAGTTTGTCTATGAAGAGCAGATCTAATTAGATTAGTGTCTATAATTGATTTCTTCTGTGTAATACTAATCGATAGGGCCTCATTGGTAAGTGATGCAAGATCTCGTACATTGGAACCCATGGTTATGGCCTCGAATCCATTAGTATGGAACATTTTCTTTTCCAAGCGAAATCCCCTAGTATATGAAAGAGTGAAAAAGTGCTTTCGTTGTTGTGGAATAAGAAGCCTTCGTATCTTAATGCATGTATTTAATTTATTCGGAGCTATTAGAGCGGGATCCACTTTTTGGGGAATATGAGTTGAAGCAATAACAAGAATATTTCTAGTGGAACATCTTTCACAATCCCTGGAGAGATAGTTCACTAATAGACCGAGGGATAAATAATTCGACTCATTCACATCCAGATCATGAATGTTTGGAATCCATATTATGCAAGGAGAGATTGCTTTTGCTAATTCGAATTGAAGGGTGATATAAAACCGGTGGTCTATTTCCGGCATCATATCCATAGTTAGCGCATTCATCATAGTTAGAAGCTCCAGCTTCGTCGTATCAAGGTCACGGTCGATATCGTCACTATCATCAATATCGTCACTATCATCAATATCGTCACTATCATCAATATCGTCACTATCATCAATAAGAAAGCCCTTAGGCTTGTTATCCAGGAACTTGTTCAGAAATACTGTAATGAAAGGAACATAGGAGTTTGTCGCTAGGTATTTGACCAAATAGGATCGTCCAGTTCCTATAGAACCTATCACTAAAATACCCCTAGAGAGGGCTAGGGCTAAGCGGAGCGAAAAAGGTTTTCCATGAGATGGGAAATGAAAACTATTAGCCCCACAGGAGATTTGTGAATAAGTGATTTTCTGATAATGAGCAAGGAATATCCGTCTTTCTGCTAAACAGGATGTATTGAACTCATAATTCATTAGATACTTTTTATGAATGTCAACTAAGTATCGTAAGTAAATTGCTCCCGGTTGTTCAATCATTTGATAACCAGAGTCATTCTTTGCTAAATGATCATTATGAGTCAGACTCAATAGAATTTGATCAATCCTTTTTTCTGTCGTTAAGGTGGAGAACTGAACCAAGAATTCTCTGTCTTTATCATCAATCGAATCACTGTTCGAGACCCAGGATTCTATTTTATCATCAATCCACCAATCACCGTTCACCTTTTTTCTTTTTCTTATCAATGAATAGGTCTCTTTACTTGTATGACTTAGATGTCTCGTATTTCTGGAAAAAGCGATTCGATTGATGGGATTTGGTATGATACTTATGAAATCGATCATATCGATGAGATTGATATTCAAATATTTATTCTTAGAACGTATTGATTTGACCCCATAAGTGGGACCGCCACCCCCTAGCATGTTGCCCCCAGAAGCAGAACCCCGTATTTCTTCTAGAGAATCTCCTAATTGTTCCCGAGCAACTAGAAAGAGATTCTTTAACCAGAAAGAATTCAGTTCAGATGTAGGATACCTATCCAGAAGTTTTCGCAACTCAATCATGTATGATGGAATCATCAAAGATTTGACCCTTTCGAACTCTGTCTGTAACTCACTATAGGCTCGAGAAACAAAAAGAAGATGTGTACGAACGAGATATCCAGCA